TGTCGTCAATTGACAGTTGACAGTATTATTTATATATATATATAATTTGATATGACTTTGATATGATTTAGGGCTCAATATAATTCCCAAATCAGACTTTGGTAAATCATTTTTTTTTGCATCTCCTGCTCTGCTGATTCAGAGGTACCGTCTCTTGGATCCAATGCAAAACTCTTTCTGAATGAGAGAGATAAAGACGAGAAAGACCAATGAAAGAAAGTTGAAAGATTGTATAGTTTAATGGTAAAGTTTGATTACCATTAACCCCCAGAAAAGTTAACGAGTTTTTCGGTTTGATTCATATCCTATTCATCTTATAAAGGTGTCCCTCGGCTGATTTATATTAAGTTAAGGTGGCCTTAGGCCTTATTCCCTATTGTATTTGTATTGTGTAGTGCTTTTTGATTTCCTAAAGGTGGCCATAGGCCCCTATGGTCCATTGGTGCCCCTATGGTCCAGTGGTTACGACCTCTCTCTTTCACGGAGAAAACGAGGGTTCAAGTCCCTCTAGGGGTATACCAAGACCGTAGGAGTAGGATTTTATCAAAAGTGAAATGTATTTGTCAAGTCCGCCTGGGAGACGAAAGGAAGTTGATTATGGAACGTCTAATTAGGCGTTGGGTCGATGCCCGAGTGGTTAATGGGGACGGACTGTAAATTCGTTGACAATATGTCTACGCTGGTTCAAATCCAGCTCGGCCCAAAAATTCGCCAATCTACTATCAGATGGTAGAACCCTCTTGTTCTTAAGAAATACCTGATAAGAGAGAATAAAAAAGAATCCAAATTTTCTGTTAGATCTCTTCTTATTTCCCTGGGATTGTAGTTCAATAGGCAAGAGCACCGCCCTGTCAAGGCGGACGTTGCGGGTTCGAGCCCCGTCAGTCCCGACGGATCCAATAAGTACATCAATTCACCTCTCCATTTTATGTGAAATGAAAGAAGGGACAGAGATCATAATTTAATTCCGAAGGGGTTTCCCCTCTTTTTTTCAGGATTCTGTCGAAGAAAGAACAAACCCTAAACTAAAATAAAATGAAAATAACTAAAATAGTGAAGTTGATAGAATATTCCATCTTTTCTCCCGCGACTCATCTTTCTCATACTTCTTTGTCTTCCAAAGAAAATTGGATCATTCAAATTTACAACCTAATTCCTCTCTTTTTCCACTTCGCTTATATTTTTTGTTGGCGTTTTGTAGTTAATGGAAACGGACGAGGATACTTCATTTGATGGTTCTATACGGATTAAGGTAGGTTATAGAAAAGAAAGAACAGAAAAGAAGGATAAATAAAGGAATTTTTGATTGGTCCGGGAATCCAATCTTGGATTCGGTATGGATAAAAGATCTTCGTATGTTATACTATTCAATTCTTGACGACGAATTAATTTAATAGCTCAGATATTGTTATTCATGATATTGATCCGATTCAAGATCATCGATAGGTAATGCATTCATTGAATTGACAGGTGAAAGATTTATCATCTCTATGGGATTAAATCCCGAGTTATTGTGAAATAAAAAAACGATGAGATTGAGATTATGGAAGTAAATATTCTTGCATTTATTGCTACTGCACTGTTCATTTTAGTTCCTACTGCTTTTCTACTTATCATTTACGTAAAAACAGTCAGTCAAAATAATTAATTACTTGAAATGAAACTTGACTTCTGAGTTCTTATCAATAGTTGAAGAAATCAAATCAAAAGAATTATTTTTTTGCGTCTTAAATGAAATCAACGGGCTATAATGAGCGGTATTCTATGAGATCCGAGAGTATGGTAAGAAATTTCTTTCTTACCATACTCTCTATTAGTGTTTATAGTAGTGTATAAAGTTGTACTTTACTTTCTAATAAAGTTGGTATACTATATTAGCTTCTATCTTCAATATATGTAGTGATTAATCCATATATGGAATTAACGTAGGACCCAATTCTATTTCTTTCTGAAATAATTGTTTTACTGTTATATAATACATTTCTCCACTAGAATCCAATGGAATTTCGAAATGAATAAATTTTGATTTGAAAATTATTTCAATTCAAATAAAAAATAAAAAATGCGTTGCAGAACGATCTATAAAACAATTGATACCGTTTCATTCCTAAACTAAATTAGTAGTGCTTCTAAAGTCCACTTCTTCCCCATACTACGAGTGAAAGGGAAAATGTAAAGACTACCATTAAAGCAGCCCAAGCGAGACTTACTATATCCATGTCAATTATGTCCCTTATCTTTATGATAGAAATATTCCATTATTGTATTGCTCACTAATAATAGTAGAATCCATGGTCCAGAGTCAAAAAGGGATTCTGGCCGAACACTATTGATGAACCAATCAAATAAATCCATTTCTAAAAAATTCCTATATGATTTCTAATCGGGAAAGACTAAACACAACTAAAATACACAATGACGCTACAAAGGAATGTTACTAATGGAACATATAGTAATAAAAAAAGAGGGCCCATTCTTTGTTGCCCTTCAAAGTACAAATAGATCAATTGCTATCTATTACATACTTTTATTTCCTATTTGATCTAATCCGTACCCTTTCCTTTCCCGATTGTCTCTCTGAAGCAGTTGGGAGATAGTATATTATACTCTTGACGAGGGGTTTCAAAAAAAATAATAATTTTTTTTCACTTTTTCTATAAAAAAGTAAATTATCCATCCAATCTCAATCTAATAGTGATTGAATGCCTGAACACTCAGAGATTCTCGCGAGTCTATATATGTAGATTACATAAAGGACTTTCCACAACTAGTTAGCCGCCGTCTATGCCAATGAAATTCAAGACCCAATCAGTAGACATTACATTAGCAGTAGAAGGGAATCGGGAAGTCTTGATTCGACCATTATAATATAATCTTTCTTTGAATTTTAGATTGAAAGATTTCCAATCTTTTACAAAATCCCCAGAACAGATGTTTAGAATCAACCAAGTATCAACAATCGCCTTATTCTGTTCTGTTGGGTAAAATTTGGGTGATTTATATCAGCAGATAATCCATTTTGATTCGTTTGTTGATGAGGCGGCACCCGGATTTGAACTGGGGAAAAAGGATTTGCAGTCCCCCGCCTTACCACTCGGCCATGCCGCCAAAACGATACACAATAAGATAAAATTTTCTGGGTTGGATTACTAAACTTTAGTTTATTGTACTTGCATCCCTTTTTTAATTTCATCCTTTTTTTTCTAAATTTATAAAAATTCTAAACTAAAAGAAACCCTTTTCCCCTTTTGTTTGACCACCCCTTCGATTGATTGTATAGTATCTCAAAACATACAATGTCGAAAAACTTCCCCTCACTTTTCTATTGAAAAATCAAATGTATATTTTCATTCAAAAAAGCCAAAATTTATGACAAAACAAATGGGAACCATTAACTATTCGTTGACTGAGAATTCCTGAATGATTCTTGGATTTGAATCTAAAATTGGGTTTGCCTAATGACATAAGAAATTACAAAACATACTTAATTGATTCTTAATCCTTTCAATTTCCATTATAACAAAAATGATAAGTATATGTAAACCCCACAATGGAAATTCTTACACAGATACCAAATTGGGTATCTTTTTTAGAGTATGTTTCCTATACCTATAAATATATGGAATTCGTTGGAACAAAAAAAGGGCCCGGCTGGGTATTGACCGGACCAGGCCCAAAAGGCACTTCGAACAAAATAAAAGCAAGAAGGTCTTCTTTATTTATCTTTCTATTTGGATCTTTCGAGCATCTAAATGGAATTGCTAATTATATAATAACGATAAAGACTGTGAAAGAAATACTTTCGTTAATCCTTACTTGATATGTAATGTAACATAGTAATTATCTTTTTCAATTGGGAGAGATGGCTGAGTGGACGAAAGCGGCGGATTGCTAATCCGTTGTACGAGTTATTCGTACCGAGGGTTCGAATCCCTCTCTTTCCGTTTCCGTTGATGACTTTCTATTTTTTTCTTTCAAATTTCGCAAACCCCTTTTGATTTTTTTACTAGTTAAACGTATGGAATATGAATATATAAAATAAAATCTTAAGAAAATTGTAAATCAAGCAAGAAAAACGAAATTTTTATTTTATTCTTCACGTCCAGGATTACGTCCTGGATCATTGGATAGGAATCCAAAGATGAAGAGAGAAACAAAGAATATTACTACTGTGTAAACGAAAAGTTTGAGAGTAAGCATTACACAACCTCCAAGATCATTTTTTGAAAAAGAAAAACGAGAAAAGATAATAGATCCTCCATTTTTATATCACATATCCTATTTTGACACCAAGAAATGAATTCTAGAAATAGAAAAGAATGTTCAGAAATTCAACTGAAGTTTAAATTTGTAATAAGAGTCTTTGATTATCACAAATCACTTTCATACCCACAATTAGATATTCTAAGGGACCCTAACCTAATAAGGTCTTTCGCCGGAAAAAGGATTAGAATCGGGAAATGGGGCGAGCCAAATTTATTGCGGCTAGCCAAGAATTTCAATGTTTGAATTGAAGGTTCATACTCCCAGACTTATTTGATCTTATCAATTGTTATAATTTTTCTCGAATAAATCATGAATTTTCTAGGATAGTATTCAAGATCTTATCGAAAACTTACAGCAGCTTGCCAAACAAAGGCTAAAAGAAAAAAGAACAGGGGTATGACTGGCATAACATCTACGATTGGATTCAAAAAAGCATAGGCTTCGGGCAATTTGGCGAAGAAAAGACTACTCGGATAAAGGGCAGAATTAAGACAGATCAAACTAAAGATATTAAGCATAACAGACATTTTGTTCGTCGAGATAATTGCATTTTGATTGAGTTATTTATATAAGGAAAAATGAAGAAAGTAAGGTAGACAAAAAACTCCTTCTTTTCCCGCTCAATCAAAAATACTCCAATTCTCAAAGGAGAATAGAAGAAATCATACTTTCATACAATATCTTAATTGAATTGTATGTAATGATCAATAAATTCAGTTGAATTCTAGATATACACATGTCAAAATCCTAGCACGAATCTATAATATATTCTATAAAGAAGAATAAAGAAGAAAGATTTTCTATAGATAGTTGGGCTGGAATTGACGAACACTTAATACCAATATTATTCTTTATTAGTATTAGTGTCCAATAAAAATATAAATGGGGCGTAGCCAAGTGGTAAGGCAACGGGTTTTGGTCCCGCTATTCGGAGGTTCGAATCCTTCCGTCCCAGAGCATATCCATTGTATCCGAATACATCTTTTTTGTTCAACAAGGTTCTGTTTCAAGGTCTAATATTGGATAGAATATTATTCTTCTTTCTTTTTTGATTTTGAATGATTCTTTTCGGAATCATATCTCAGTTTTTCACAAACTGAACTAAATCGAGTTCAAATGACATGCAAATGTAACTGAATCCTTTTGTGATCCAGATAAAGATAAGATGGGACATAGATCACAGTTGCAGAAAGATTACTTAACCTCAGGTTAAACAAAATATGAAAATACATATAAAACGAGGAAGTGCTTAGCCTATGGGTATGTATTTTTATTCTATTTCAGTGACAATAGTCTTTCTATTTTTGTGAAAAAGAATTTGCATCCCTAAAATATTCAAATTTAAATATTTAACAATGAGATTTCTTTTTATTGTTCGATCTATTTAGCTTATTTGCTTTAAATCATTGACAATTCTATTCGAAAAGAAACAGAGATTCTTATTTCTTATGATAATCAAATGTAGGCTTTACTGTAAAAGTAAAACTTGACTCAAATAATGATGTCGAAGTAGGAAACTTTTTCAATTATCAAGATTTGTAATGATTCCTTATGGGTTGAATCTTTGAGAAGCTGGAAATGGGTCAGTCTATCTTATTGAGTCACTTGAACAGGCAGAGTCAAATAGAATTTATTTATTCGTGTTATTGTTGTTAGTTATGTTATTTCTATATTTAGATTTCTGGATATTTCTGTTAGATATTTTTTTGAGATATAGATTTATAGAAAAAATTTCCGTTCATACAAAAAAAGCCCGGGTCTTGCTAAGATTTCTTCAGAAAAAATATTTATTAGCTATGTAGCTAAGAAAAAATATAAATGACTATGTCTCTGTACCGACTGAACCAATGACTATTCATGATTCCATAATTGAATCAATTCCATACTGGTTCCAAATTAGAGGAATGTTATGGTAAAACTTCGTTTAAAACGATGTGGTAGAAAGCAACGTGCGACTTGAAGGACACGATCTGGTGTGGATTTTTATTCTTACATCCACCATTTTATTTTATATAGGAATGAAGGTGCTCTTGGCTCGACGTCGTTTGTTCTATTCTACTAGAACCCTTCTTTTTTTATTGGGTTGTAATGTAAATAGTTCATGATGGAGCTCGAGTAGAAAGTATTGATTAATTTCTCAGGGGCAACGATCTAGGGTTAATGCCAATCAATAAATTGGAACAACTTCGTAAGTATATCTTCGATATAGAAATCGAAAGGATCCGATTCGAGCAAATTTTCAATTCAAAAAAAAATTGTTGGAACCGCAAAACTTTTTCGATCCACAGTGTATCGCGCACGAATCAACCGTCGGTATGATTCTAGAAAGAAATCACAAAAGGGGTATGTTGCTACCATTTTGAAAGGATTAAGAAGCACCGAAGTAATGTCTAAACCCAATGATTTAAAACAAAGATAAAGGATCCCAGAACAAGGAAACACCGCTTCAATTGTCTCACAGATCCGAATAAAGAATCCAAATAGATTTTCAACGAGACAAAAGGGGGGTTAAAGACCACTCAATAAAAAAATATCTTAATTTTATTTAATATATTTGATAATTATTGAACTTGAGTTATGAGTACAAATGATTTTTTAGTTTTCAGGAAGGAAGTTAAATAAAAATGACTATGAGTTAAATTATAGGCTAATTTCTTTTACGGATTCCTTTACTATTTATTATAATTTTATCCATAGACAAAACTTCAAATCATTTTTTCTCGAGCCGTACGAGGAGAAAACTTCCTATACGGTTCTAGGGGGGGGGTTTCTTTTTCATCTACATCTATCCCGATGAGCCGTCTATCGAATCGTTGCAATTGATGTTCGATCCCGAAGACAAGGAAGAGATCTTCGGAAAGTGGGTTTTTATGATCCGATCAAGAATCAAACTTATTTAAACGTTCCCGCTATTCTCTATTTCCTTGAAAAAGGCGCTCAGCCTACAGGAACTGTTCAGGATATTTTAAAAAAGGCAGAGGTTTTTAAGGAACTTTGCCCTAATCAAACGAAATTCAATTAAATTAAGGAATTAAATTAAGGAAATAAAAACTAAGGGTAGGATAGTGATTTCTATATAATTTTGGATATCTTTTCTATACTATGTTTTTTTTATTTCCTTCTTTTCTTGCTCTATTAGTATCTATTTATCATTGCTTTTATAGAATCTTTTTCTAATGAAAACCTTATTTGATTGATCCTCACAAAATCTAAAATTCTTGCCTACAATCGGGT